AGCCCATTCGGAAGGATCTCATCTCATAATTATCCACGACTGTTTATGTCTCTAGCATGACCACTTGATGAAATAAATTGGAGGGACACGGAGTAAATGGCCGATACTACTGGAAGGATTCCTCTTTGGATAATAGGTACTGTAACGGGTATTATTGTGATCGGTTTACTAGGTATTTTCTTTTATGGTTCATATTCCGGATTAGGTTCATCCCTGTAGTAATCGGATGAATGGAGTTGTAGACCTGAAAGCGTAGGAACTCAACGGGATTCCCTTCTTTAGTTTGTCTGATTCGAGGGGAAAGGCCCCGTTGGGTTCTTAATAAACAGAGTCTTTTTTTTCATCTAACTGACTCTGTTTCTGCTAGTTCAAAAAACTCCATTCTATTTTTTCTGATGATGCTATTGAAAAATGAACTTCATTGATTGATTCAGAACACCTCTTCCTCGATCTTGAGAGTATCTATGGGTACTTAGAACAAAGGGGGGAATCGCCCAATTTCCTGGATTCTATATATTTCTGTAGATTAGATATCGTACAAATACTTTCTATTTTTTATACTCTTAACTCTTACCCTATATTTTTTTAGTATCTCAGAAAAATGGAAAATTCATTCAATAAGTTTTCTTTTTTTTGTCCACTACTTTTACTTTATTTTCATTTTAAAATTTTATATTTATTTTAATTTCGATTTTATTGTTATTGTACGTAATAAATCGAAAAAAAGTTCTGATACACCTGGAAACCCGAAACCAAGACTAGGAATTTTTGACGATTTGACGAACAGGATGAAAAATCATTACTCTTTCGACACAAGATAAGGGGTGTAGATAAAAAATTCCCTTTCTTGTGTCGAAGACTAGGAAGACAAATAATGTCTGCGAGAATTCTTTGTCCCACGCATTCGCATTTTTAGTTCGTTCTATTACCCGCCTACTTATATCTATCCCCATTTTATTCTATTTCAAATAGAATAAAATGGATCTGTTTTATGACATTAAAATCTGGCAACCGTAACATAGTCCTATCAATTCCATTTGGCTAAAAAAAACAAAGAAGGGGGTGGTCAAGTCATAAAGTCAAATAAAATAGTCTTCTTCAACCAAAAATATACCTATTATGACTAGGAATGCGGTACAAGGGATTCGATTCCCCGAAGCTCGTAGAAAAAGAGCAGGTAAATAAAAGGTTTTTAATTTTTGATCATACATAATTGAAAACAACAATTTTGTTCTTTTTCAGAACCTGATGTCCATAAATCCGCGAGTCTAGAAATTCATTTCGGCCAATTGAACCTTCTCGAACTGTTTCTTTTTAAGAACCAAAAAGATTTGGGCCAAAATAACAGATGCCAAGAAGACCAAAAGACCTTGGACACGTAATGGATCTTGAAGTACTATTTCGGCATCTCCCTGACCAAATCCACCCACATTAGGATTACTCGTTAATGGTTGATCAAATTTGATGGATTCACCCTCTGAAACAAGAACTTCGGGTCCCGGAGGGATAATATCAACCACTTCACGTCCATCCGATGGATCTGTTATGGTTATTTCATATCCCCCTTTTCCTTTTCGTATGATTTTACTTACTATGCCCGCCCCTGTAGCATTATAAACTGTATTGTTACTCTTGCTTCCGTCGGGATAAATCTGGCCCCTTCCCCTATTCCCCCCTACGTATATAGGATATTTTAAGAAGTGAACATCTTTCTTAGTAGCGGGGTCGGGGGAAAGAATAGGAAAGGCGATTTCACTATATTTCTGACCGGGGACAGGCCCTATCACAATAATATTTTGTTTATTAGGGCGATAGCTCTGAAAAGACAAATTGCCTATCTTTTCTTTTATCTCGGGAGAAATACGATCGGGAGGAGCTACTTCAAACCCCTCCGGTAAAATAAGAACAGCCCCCACATTCAAACCCCCTTTCTTACCATTAGCAAGAACTTGTTTCACTTGCTTATCATAAGGAATTCGAACAACTGCTTCAAATACAGTATCAGGGAGTACCGCCTGTGGAACCTCAATATCCACGGGCTTATTAGCTAAATGGCAGTTGGCACATACAATACGCCCAGTCGCTTCTCTTGGATTTTCATAACCCTGCTGCGCAAAAATGGGATATGCACTTGAAATGGATGTCCGAGTTATGATATATATCATGAGCGATACGGAAAAAAATCGAGTAATATGTTCCTTTATCCAAGAAAAAGTCTTTCTAGTTTGCATGGTCTAATCATTGATCCGAAAATTTCTACAATAAATTTGGCGGGTCGCTAGTATAGTTCCCTGTCCAAGATTCTGCTATTTATTGGAATCATTTTACTAGAATACTATAGTATAAGTATACTATGAAAATAGTATGAAAATCCCCCTGTTTTTAATACTTATGTAGAACTACAAAGTAAGAAACATTCTAATTGGATTAATATCGACGGATCGTTTATCAATCATTCATTGAATGATAAATAACTACAAGTGACGGAGATACACGATTTAAATAACGAAAAATCCAATATTTAAAAATAGTATCGAGAATAACTGGAAAAGTGGAAACAAGACCAGATATAATTTGATCATTATGACCAAATCCAAAATCTTTGTAGACAGAACCAATCATTAGTTCCCAACCATGGGGGGAATGAAATCCGATACATAAATCGGTTAATAAAAGAATCAAAAAAGCTTTGACTGTGTCACTTAAGTTATATAGGAATTCTTGAGTCCAAGAGTTAAGAATAACAAGTTCTTGATTACCTAAAATAGAATAACCACTTAGAATAACAAAACAGATTAGATTTGTTGAGAAGTGCAAAATCGTATGGATACAATCCTCATTGTGTATCTTGATTAATTGGATCGTTTCTTTGTGGATTTCTATAGGAAGCTTTTGTAGATGTGTCTCCGAGTATTCCTTGACCATTTCTTCCAAGAAGAGGATTTCCTCTAATTCTATGAACTTTTCTAGAATACTTTTTTCTTGCATATCATTCAAAAAAATTTCGGATTGACCCGTATTCGACCAATTAGTAACCCAAGATTCCATACTTTTAGTAAATGAGAGAGAAATCCACCAGGGCATAAATACTATAGATGCAAGATACAAAAGAGGAGTGAATGCTTTCTTTTTTGCCATTTTTCACCTGTGAATTTTGAATTATTTGTCGACTCTATGCGATCCAATATTTCTTTCAAACCAAACATGAGTTCTAGACAAGGTATCAAACCTATGAATCTATTTTATTTGTGATTTTGTTTGAATGTAGAAAGAATACAGAAATAGACTAAGACTCCACTTCGAATTCGACTGAAGAAATAATACAAAATATACAATAATTGAGAGAAAGATAGTGTGATGATCAAAAAGTCGATTGATAAAAAGAATTTACAATATATGAGTTATCTGCGGAGAAAGCATTCGTTCTTCAGCCCAATCCTTTTCTCAAAAGACTTCAATTGGTACGCGCAAGAAATAGGCCAATTCCGCGGCTTTTTGTTCAATTTCTCGTGGAGTCAAATTCTCATCAGTACGGGTCAACGGAATAGCCCCCCGGCCTCTGATGTCCATATAAAGGATACGGCGAGCATAAATACCCTCTTTAACTTCTATTCTAACGGATTGGATATCTTTTATACGGAATCGGAGGAATATGCGACGATTTTTTCCAGGAAATCCCCACCGAAAAATACACACCATTCCTTCCTTTCTATCGAATTGATCATAACCACTACCTACATTCCAGGAAATTGTGCACCACAAATAGGAACTAATAAAGAGACCCGCGATCCCGTAGAAAGACATCACGATCCCTTGTGGAAAAAAAATGATTTGCTGAGATGGAACAAAAGATATCAAATTTCTACCAAGATAACTGGAAGTTCCAACCAATAAGAATCCTAATGAACCTAAAAAAACGATAAGCGCCCAGCAAAAATTACTTAGTTTTCGAGACCCCGTTATAAGTTCTATCCATATATGTTCTGATCGCCAACTCATACTTGATCCGATTGCATTTTATTGGAATTGAGAGAATACCCAAAATGGTTTTGACTTTACTTTTTTTGTTTCCGAATGGACTTTCATCAACTAGCACTAGTTTAATGTGAACTAGCACTAGTTTGATGGGAACCTTTAGGAGTAATTCCTCAAATTGGTTAGATCTAAAATAATAATACACCCTTCCTACGATCCCGATATAAAGATATACATATAGATCCACCAACTTTACATTTTTGGTATCCAGCAGTCCTGATCTATTTCAAACTAGCTAGAATTCCGTTACCCATAGATCATTTTCTGCAGGCATAAGAGCTTTTTCCTTTATGTTCGGCAGAAATCCGGATGTTCTACCTTATTTCACGAAATAAATATATGTGTTATGCTACAAGTCTAAGTTTCAAAAAAACGGATGAGATTGGGTCCCCTCAGATCTAAACAATCTTGTTTTTTTGAACATGAAGAAATAAAGAAGCCATTGCAATTGCCGGAAATACTAGACCTACTAAAGGCACAAAAATAGAGGGAAATTGGAAAGTTGTCATAAAATGGGTACCTCGATTTACTATTTGTACCTGTTCTTATTTTTTTTTAATATCATATTTTTTATTTATACTAATTATAATTAATAATTGTAATTAGTATGAATTCCTAGTTATTATTAATGAAAATTCTTATTGCAGATAGTAAGTATCTAATTGAGTATATAGAATAAGTCCAAGGAATGTAGAACTCAAAAAATGGACTTATTCGTCTATCTACATGAAAGATACATATGATAATCCATTTGATTATTTTTCTGCATTTATTTGTGTAAAGAGTTATCCGCAACTTTTGATTCTTTCTACAATTAGATCTTAGGTCACCAAAGAAAACTTCATTCTTAGTTACTTTGATTCCGATGAGTAAATTACTTGTTTGCTACAAATCAAATAATTGAACCTAGTGCATTGAATTGGAATTCAAGGGAAAGAAGGCGTGGAGCTTAAATAACTCACTCA